GTTAATGTAGCTTAACTCAAAGCATGGCACTGAAGATGCCAAGATGAGCCGTGAAAAGCTCCAATAACAAAAAAGCTTGGTCCTGACTTTAACATCAGTTGTAGCCCAACTTACACATGCAAGTACCCGCACCCCAGTGAGAATGCCCTTTCCTCCCGGCAGGAAAAAAGGAGCAGGCATCAGGCACACACTAGTAGCCCAAAACGCCTTGCTTAGCCACACCCCCAAGGGAACGCAGCAGTGACAAACATTAAGCCATGAGCGAAAGCTCGACTTAGTTAGGGTTAACAGGGCCGGTAAAACTCGTGCCAGCAACCGCGGTTACACGAGAGGCCCGAATTGATGCATCACGGCGTAAAGTGTGATTAGAGGTTACCTATACTAGAGCCAAATACCCCCTATGCTGTCATACGCCATGGGGGTCACGAAGCCCACCAACGAAAGTGGTTCTAAAAATCTTGAACTCACGACAGCTAAGATACAAACTGGGATTAGATACCCCACTATGCTCAGCCTTAAACCAAGGTGATAAACCCACAAAACTCACCCGCCAGGGAACTACGAGCCCTAGCTTAAAACCCAAGGGACTTGGCGGTGCCTCAAACCCACCTAGAGGAGCCTGTCCTATAACCGATGATCCCCGTTAAACCTCACCCCTCCTTGTTAATCCCGCCTATATACCGCCGTCGCCAGTTTACCTTTTGAAAGAAAAACAGTAAGCAAAATGGGTAATACCCAGCACGTCAGGTCGAGGTGTAGCGAATGGAAGGGGAAGAGATGGGCTACATTTTCTGACCCAGAATACTACGAAAGGTACAATGAAAAACGTACTACTGAAGGTGGATTTAGCAGTAAAAAGAAAAAAGAGAGTTCTTTTGAAACCGGCCCTGAGGCGCGTACACACCGCCCGTCACTCTCCTCGAAAAACAAAATTTAAGTACATAAAAACCTAAGACAATAGAGAGGAGGCAAGTCGTAACATGGTAAGTGTACTGGAAGGTGCACTTGGAATAATTAGGATGTAGCTAAACAGAAATGCATCTCCCTTACACTGAGAAAACACTCGTGCAAATCGAGTCGTCCTAAGCCAAATAGCTAGCCCGAACATAACTATAACTTTAAAATATAGATAAAAAAACCATCCCACACACTAAAACATTTTACCCCCTTAGTATAGGCGATAGAAAAGGATCTCGGAGCAATAGAAAAAGTACCGCAAGGGAAAGTTGAAAAAGAAATGAAATAAGACAACAAAGCTATAAAAAGCAGAGACTAATTCTCGTACCTTTTGCATCATGGTCTAGCAAGTAAAGCCCAAGCAAAGAGAACTTAAGTTTGACCCCCCGAAACCAGGAGAGCTACTCCGGAGCAGCCCAAAGGGGCATATCCGTCTCTGTGGCAAAAGAGTGGAGCGACTCCCGAGTAGAAGTGACAAGCCTACCGAACCTGGTGATAGCTGGTTGCTCATAAAATGAATATAAGTTCAGCGCTATAAACTTCTTACCCCTACACAAAAAGGAGTAAGTAAAACATAGTAGTTAGTCAAAAGGGGTACAGCCCTTTTGAAAGAGGACACAACCTTATTCGGGCGGAAAAGGATAAATAACCAAGGAACCTACCCCAGTGGGCCTAAAAGCAGCCACCTGTAAAGATAGCGTTAAAGCTCAAGCGGACCCCAACCCAGAATACAAATTAGCCAAACCCCACCCCCCAAAAATACTGAGCCCCCCTATAAAAGTATAGAGAAGATAATGCTAGAATTAGTAATAAGAAGGGCATGCCCTTCTCCTCGCACAATCGTGAATCAGATAGGACCCACCACTGATAACTAACGGACCCAAAAGAAGGAGCGGCAACAGAACAACAATAAACAAGACAACCATGCCAAAAATACCGTCATCCCGACACAGGAGTGCACCCAGGAAAGACTAAAAGGGGAAGAAGGAACTCGGCAAATTAAAGTCCCGCCTGTTTACCAAAAACATCGCCTCTTGCTAACAATGAAGTATTAGAGGTCCCGCCTGCCCTGTGACAGCAATGTTTAACGGCCGCGGTATCCTAACCGCGCGAAGGTAGCGTAATCACTTGTCTTTTAAATGGAGACCTGTATGAATGGCATAACGAGGACTTAACTGTCTCCTTTCCCTAGTCGATGAAATTGATCTGCCCGTGCAGAAGCGGGCATACCAGCATAAGACGAGAAGACCCTATGGAGCTTTAGGCAGATGATCAAGCTCAACAAGCCCTGTCAAAAATCAGGATTGGGAAGACAAACGCCAATGATCAGCACGCCTTCGGTTGGGGCGACCGTGGAGGAGAAAAAAGCCTCCATGTAGAACGGGAAAACCCTTAAGCTAAGATAAACTAATCTAAGTATCAGAAATTCTGACTAAGTATGATCCAGGACAAATCTGATCAACGAACTGAGTTACCCTAGGGATAACAGCGCAATCCTCTCCCAGAGTCCATATCGACGAGAGGGTTTACGACCTCGATGTTGGATCAGGACATCCTAATGGTGCAGCCGCTATTAAGGGTTCGTTTGTTCAACGATTAATAGTCCTACGTGATCTGAGTTCAGACCGGAGTAATCCAGGTCGGTTTCTATCTATGTCCTAGCCTACCCCTAGTACGAAAGGACCGGAGTAGGGGGGCCTACAAACAAACAAGCCCCACTTCAACCTGCTGAAATTATCTAAAGCAGACAATGAAGAAGATTTAATAACCAAAGGTAATGGTATGCTAAGGTGGCAGAGCCTGGTAATTGCAAAAGGCCTAAGCCCTTTCTATCGGAGGTTCAAATCCTCTCCTTCAGCTATGACCTCAATTATAACCCACATCATCAACCCCTTAGCATATATTGTGCCCGTCCTGCTAGCCGTAGCCTTCTTAACACTCCTAGAACGCAAAGTATTGGGCTATATACAACTACGAAAAGGGCCAAATGTTGTTGGCCCTTATGGCCTACTACAACCAATTGCAGACGGAGTTAAGTTATTTATTAAAGAGCCAATCCGCCCATCGACCTCCTCCCCCTTTCTTTTCCTAGCGACTCCTACCCTCGCCTTGACCCTCGCCCTGATAATATGAGCACCAATACCCATACCTTATCCCGTCGTCACCCTTAACCTAGGCATCCTTTTTGTACTAGCTCTTTCCAGCCTCGCTGTTTACTCAATTCTAGGGTCGGGCTGAGCCTCAAACTCAAAATATGCCCTAATTGGGGCTCTCCGAGCCGTCGCACAGACAATTTCCTATGAGGTCAGCCTTGGACTTATTCTACTCTCAGTAGTTATCCTAACAGGAGGTTTCAACCTAACCATGTTTAACACAGCCCAAGAAGCGGTCTGGCTCCTTGCCCCAGGGTGACCTCTTGCTGCTATATGATATGTCTCAACACTAGCAGAAACAAACCGAGCCCCTTTTGACCTAACAGAGGGAGAGTCTGAACTGGTCTCTGGCTTCAACGTAGAGTATGCAGGTGGCCCTTTCGCACTTTTCTTTCTAGCTGAATATTCAAATATTTTACTAATAAACACCTTGTCTACTATTTTATTTTTAGGCGCAATACACAACCCGCTCTTACCCGAACTGACGACAATCAATCTTATATTTAAAGCTGCACTGCTCTCAGTCCTATTTCTTTGAGTGCGAGCCTCCTACCCCCGATTTCGATACGATCAACTCATACATCTGGTGTGAAAAAATTTTCTGCCGTTAGCCCTTGCCCTACTTTTATGAAACATAGCCCTACCAATTGCTTTAGCTGGACTACCCCCTCAATTTTAAAGGAAGCGTGCCTGAAAATAAAGGGCCACTTTGATAGAGTGGATTATGAAGGTTAGAATCCTCCCACTTCCTTAGGAGAAAGGGACTTGAACCCATGCTTAAGAGATCAAAACTCTTAGTGCTCCCACTACACTATCACCTAGTAAAATCAGCTAATTAAGCTCTCGGGCCCATACCCCGAACATGTTGGTTAAAATCCTTCTTTTACTAATGAACCCCTGAGTAATATTCATTCTTATTGCAAGCCTAGGCTTAGGGACCACTATCACATTTGCAAGCTCTCACTGACTGCTAGCATGAATGGGCCTAGAAATTAATACCCTGGCTATTATTCCCCTAATAGCCCAACATCACCACCCCCGGGCTGTTGAAGCAACAACAAAATACTTTCTCGCACAAGCAGCCGCGGCAGCAGTAATCCTATTCGCTACTACATCTAACGCTTGACTCCTAGGAGAATGACAAATTCACCAACTATCCCACCCCATAGCGAGCACAATTACCATAATCTCCCTAGGAATAAAAATTGGGCTTGCGCCTACCCACTTATGATTACCAGAAGTTCTTCAAGGGCTAGACTTAACAACAGGTCTTATCCTCTCAACATGACAAAAACTTGCCCCAATAATTTTAATCTACCAACTTGCGCCCAACGTTAACCCCACCATCCTACTACTAATAGGCATCGCTTCCGCTCTAGTTGGGGGCTGAGGAGGCCTAAACCAAACACAACTCCGAAAAATCTTAGCATACTCCTCAATTGCCCACATAGGATGAATAATAATTGTGCTTAAATACTCTCCCGAACTAATGCTTATAAACTTGGGAATTTATATCATCATAACCTCCGCCACATTCATAACCTTAAAAATTATCTCAGCAACAAGCATCAACGCCCTTTCAATGATATGAACAAAAACTCCAATCATAGTCACCATCACCATGATTATTCTTCTTTCACTAGGTGGCCTTCCTCCACTTACAGGCTTTATACCAAAATGAATAATTCTACAAGAGCTGACTAAGCAAAACCTTCCCACAACTGCAACCATCCTTGCCCTAGCCGCTTTACTAAGCCTATTTTTTTACCTTCGGCTCTGCTACAGCATAACCCTAACCTCTACGCCCAATACAAACAACAGCAAGTCGCCCTGGCGCTTAAAAACAACAATCAAAGCCCCTTTGTCTCTAATGGCAGTCGCCTCAGTTGCAGCCCTGCCGATCACCCCAGCTGCCATAGCCCTACTAACATAGAGACTTAGGATAGCCAGACCAAAGGCCTTCAAAGCCTTAAGCGGGAGTGAAACCCTCCCAGCCTCTGCTAAGACCTGCGGGACTTTATCCCACATTAATTGAATGCAAATCAAACGCTTTAATTAAGCTAAGGCCTTTATAGACAGGAGGGCCTCGATCCCTCAAAATCCTAGTTAACAGCTAGGCGCCAAATCCAGCAGGCATCCATCTACTTCCCCGTTGCCGGGGAGGGGAAGTTCTGACAGGGGTTAATCTGTGCTACTAGGTTTGCAATCTAGTGTGCTACTACACCACAGAACTTGATAAGAAAAGGAATTAAACCTTTGTTTATGGGACTACAGCCCACCGCCTAAACACTCGGCTACCTTACCTGTGGCAATCACCCGTTGATTTTTTTCTACCAACCATAAAGACATCGGCACCCTGTATTTAGTATTTGGTGCCTGAGCAGGGATGGTCGGCACCGCATTGAGCCTTCTTATCCGAGCAGAGCTAAGCCAGCCCGGAGCTCTTTTAGGTGATGACCAAATTTACAACGTAATCGTAACCGCCCATGCCTTTGTAATAATTTTCTTTATAGTAATGCCCATTATAATTGGAGGTTTCGGTAACTGACTTATTCCCCTAATAATTGGAGCCCCTGACATGGCCTTCCCACGAATGAATAACATGAGCTTCTGACTACTCCCCCCATCCTTTCTCCTTCTTCTAGCCTCTTCTGGTGTTGAAGCGGGGGCAGGCACCGGATGAACTGTTTACCCCCCTTTAGCAGGAAACCTCGCCCATGCCGGAGCATCCGTCGATCTAACCATTTTCTCCCTTCATCTCGCAGGAGTATCATCAATCTTAGGCGCAATTAATTTTATTACAACTATTATTAATATGAAACCCCCTGCCATCACACAATATCAAACACCTTTATTCGTTTGAGCTGTACTGGTCACAGCTGTTCTTCTGCTACTCTCCCTCCCAGTCTTAGCAGCTGGAATTACAATGCTCTTAACTGACCGAAATTTAAACACAACCTTCTTTGACCCTGCTGGGGGAGGCGACCCAATTCTTTATCAACACTTATTTTGATTCTTTGGTCACCCCGAAGTTTACATCCTAATTTTACCCGGATTTGGAATGATCTCACACATTGTTGCATACTATGCTGGTAAACCTCAACCCTTCGGGTACATGGGAATAGTCTGAGCAATGATAGCAATCGGCCTATTGGGGTTCATCGTATGAGCTCACCACATATTTACAGTGGGAATAGACGTAGACACACGTGCTTATTTTACATCCGCTACAATAATCATCGCGATCCCAACGGGCGTAAAAGTATTCAGCTGACTCGCTACTCTGCACGGAGGCCAAATTAAATGAGAAACGCCCTTGCTTTGAGCCCTGGGTTTTATTTTCCTCTTTACAGTAGGAGGTTTAACAGGGATTGTCCTAGCTAACTCATCGATCGACATCGTTCTTCATGACACCTACTACGTAGTAGCGCACTTCCATTATGTCCTCTCTATGGGTGCTGTTTTCGCAATCATGGGAGGATTCGTACACTGATTCCCACTATTTACTGGGTACACCCTCCACGACACCTGAACAAAAATTCACTTCGGGATTATGTTTATTGGTGTTAACCTTACGTTCTTCCCTCAACATTTCCTAGGACTAGCAGGAATGCCCCGACGATACTCAGACTACCCCGACGCCTATACTCTTTGAAACACAATCTCTTCTATCGGCTCGCTAGTCTCCCTTACCGCCGTAATCCTCTTCCTATTTATTCTATGAGAAGCCTTTGCCTCAAAACGAACAGTTAAATGAGTTGAACTTACCCCAACAAATGTTGAATGACTGCACGGCTGCCCTCCTCCTTATCACACATTCGAAGAGCCAGGATATGTCCGAGTTCACCCAGCATGAGATTATAAATTTTGAGACACTAATCCCCTATACGGGAAAGTAGTTAAATATACAAGAAAGGAAGGAATCGAACCCCCATAAGACGGTTTCAAGCCGACCACATCACCACTCTGTCACTCTCTTCTTAATAAGATACTAGTAACAAAAATTACACCACCTTGTCGAGGCGGAGTTGTGGGTTAAAGCCCCGCGTATCTTAATGGCATACCCCTCTCAACTAGGTTTCCAAGACGCAGCATCCCCCGTAATAGAGGAGCTTCTCCACTTCCACGACCACGCACTAATAATTGTTTTCTTAATTAGCACACTCGTTCTTTATATTATTGTAGCCATAGTTACAACCACATTAACAGATACCTACATTCTAGACTCACAAGAGATCGAAATTGTCTGAACCGTGTTACCAGCAATTATTTTAATCCTAATTGCACTCCCATCATTACGAATTCTATACCTAATAGACGAGATTAATGACCCTCACCTCACTATTAAAGCAATCGGACACCAGTGATACTGAAGCTATGAATATACAGACTATGAGGACCTTAGCTTTGACTCTTATATGATTCCAACCCAAGACTTGGCCCCAGGGCAATTTCGCCTATTAGAAACAGACCACCGAATAGTCGTCCCAATGGAATCTCCAGTACGTGTTCTAGTAACAGCAGAGGATGTCCTCCACTCATGAGCAGTCCCAGCACTAGGTGTTAAAATGGACGCAGTACCAGGACGACTCAATCAAACAGCATTTATTGCGGCCCGACCCGGAGTCTATTATGGTCAGTGTTCCGAAATCTGCGGTGCAAATCACAGCTTTATACCTATCGTAGTCGAAACAGTCCCTTTACACCACTTTGAGGCCTGATCTTCTACAATACTCGAAGACGCCTCACTAAGAAGCTAAACAGGATCTAGCGTTAGCCTTTTAAGCTAAAGATTGGTGCCTCCGACCACCCTTAGTGACATGCCTCAACTGAACCCAAGTCCCTGATTTATAATCCTGGTTTTCTCATGACTAGTTTTCATTTTTATTGCACCCACTAAAGTGATATCACATACTTTTAATAACGAACCTAATCCCCGCGCAGCAGAGAGCTCCACAACCAACCCTTGAAATTGACCATGGCACTAAACTTCTTTGACCAATTTATAAGCCCCACACTAATGGGCATCCCCCTAATAGGGCTCGCCCTCCTTCTCCCCTGGCTCCTCTACCCGACTTGCACTTCTCGCTGATTAAACAACCGGCTACTTACCCTTCAGTCATGATTTATTGGCCTATTTACACAACAAATCTTTACCCCTCTAAACCCAGCAGGCCACAAATGAGCCACACTATTTACATCTTTAATACTATTTCTTATTTCTATAAACCTTCTTGGCCTCCTCCCATACACCTTCACCCCCACCACGCAGCTGTCACTAAACATGGCATTTGCAGTTCCTTTATGGCTAGCAACAGTAATTATTGGCATACGAAACCAGCCAACGGTTGCCCTGGGGCACCTGCTACCCGAAGGGACTCCCGTCCCCTTAATTCCAATCCTCATTATCATCGAAACTATTAGCCTGTTTATTCGTCCTCTTGCGCTAGGAGTCCGACTTACCGCAAATCTGACAGCAGGCCACCTACTAATTCAACTAATTGCCACTGCCGTATTCGTTCTTATCCCACTTATACCTACTGTAGCAATCCTTACAGCTCTAGTCCTTTTCCTACTAACCCTTTTAGAAGTAGCAGTTGCTATAATTCAAGCCTACGTATTTGTCCTACTTTTAAGCCTCTACCTACAAGAAAACGTATAATGGCACACCAAGCACACGCATACCACATAGTCGACCCAAGCCCATGGCCTTTAACAGGAGCAGTTGCTGCTTTACTAGTTACTTCAGGAACTGCCATATGGTTTCACTTCCAATCTCTGACCCTTATTACACTAGGAATAGTTCTTCTTCTACTCACCATATACCAGTGATGACGTGATATTGTACGGGAAGGAACCTTCCAAGGACACCACACCCCTCCCGTACAAAAAGGCTTGCGATATGGCATAATTCTGTTCATCACTTCTGAAGTCTTTTTCTTTTTAGGTTTCTTTTGAGCATTCTACCACTCCAGCCTAGCCCCCACTCCAGAACTAGGGGCTTGCTGGCCCCCTACTGGAATTACCACCTTGGACCCGTTTGAAGTCCCTCTTCTCAACACTGCAGTACTGCTAGCCTCCGGCGTCACCGTTACATGAGCCCACCATAGCATCATGGAGGGCGAACGAAAACAAGCAATTCAATCCCTCGCCCTAACCATCCTCTTAGGCTTCTACTTTACCTTCCTCCAGGTAATAGAGTATTATGAGGCCCCTTTCACAATTGCAGACGGAGTCTATGGCTCAACCTTCTTCGTAGCCACAGGATTCCACGGACTACACGTAATTATTGGCTCAACATTCCTAGCAGTATGCCTTCTACGACAAGTAAAATATCATTTTACATCTGAACACCACTTTGGATTTGAAGCCGCAGCATGATACTGGCACTTCGTTGACGTGGTATGACTATTCCTTTATATCTCAATCTACTGATGAGGCTCATAATCTTTCTAGTATCAAACGAATACAAGTGACTTCCAATTATTTAATCCTGGTTAAACCCCAGGGAAAGATAATGAACCCTATTATCTCAATTTTTATAATCACAACAATTCTATCTTGCGTCCTTATTTTCGTATCATTTTGACTGCCACAAATAAACCCCGACTCAGAAAAACTCTCCCCCTACGAATGCGGGTTTGATCCTTTAGGGTCCGCCCGTCTACCTTTCTCAATACGCTTCTTTCTAGTCGCAATTCTATTTTTACTGTTTGACCTAGAAATCGCCTTACTCCTGCCCCTCCCCTGAGGGAACCAGCTAATTACTACAACTCAAACCCTATTCTGAGCTACCCTAATTATTGTTTTACTAACTGTTGGCCTTGCTTATGAATGAGCTCAAGGGGGCTTAGAGTGGGCCGAATAGGTGGTTAGTCTAAAAAAGACCGCTGATTTCGGCTCAGCAAATCGTGGTTCAAGCCCATGACCATCTTATGACCCCTACTCACTTTTCATTCTCCATTGCATTTATCCTGGGGCTCTCAGGCCTGGCCTTTCATCGAAAGCACCTTCTATCGGCACTTCTTTGTTTAGAAGCCATGATACTCTCCCTTTATATTGCTATAGCCCTCTGATCTATTCAAGTGGGCTCAAATGTTTTTTCACCAACCCCAATAATACTATTAGCATTTTCTGCCTGTGAAGCCAGTGCAGGCTTGGCCCTCCTAGTAGCAACCTCCCGAACCCACGGAACAGACCATTTAAAAGCCCTAAACCTCCTACAATGTTAAAAGTCCTAATTCCAACCATCATAATGCTCCCCACAACATGATTAGTAAATAAAAAATTCCTCTGAATTACCGCCTCCTCACAAAGCCTAATAATTGCGATTATTAGTCTAAATTGAATAAAATGGGAGTCGGAAACGGGATGGTCTATATCAAACCACTATCTGGCAACCGACCCCCTATCCACACCCCTTCTTGTACTTTCCTGCTGACTCCTCCCTCTTATAATTATTGCGAGCCAAAATCATGTATCAGCCGAACCAATTAACCGACAACGAACCTTTATTGCGCTATTAACCTCTTTACAAATTTTCTTAATTCTGGCCTTTAGCTCAACAGAAATTATAATATTTTATATCATATTCGAAGCAACCCTGATTCCCACCCTCATTATTATTACCCGCTGAGGAAACCAAGCAGAACGCCTAAACGCAGGCACATATTTTCTATTTTATACCCTAGCAGGCTCACTCCCCTTATTAGTAGCACTTCTTATTTTACAAAAAGACCTAGGCACTTTATCTATGTTTATTATTCAACACACAGACGTATACACAACCTCTTGAAGCACTAAATTCTGATGAGTTGGCTGCCTAATTGCATTTCTAGTAAAAATACCCCTTTATGGTGTACACCTATGACTACCAAAAGCACACGTCGAAGCACCCATTGCCGGCTCAATAGTACTCGCTGCAGTTTTACTGAAACTAGGGGGCTACGGAATGATACGAATTATGACAATTCTTGCTCCTATCACTAAAGAACTTGCCTACCCCTTCATTATCCTGGCCCTCTGAGGAATCATTATAACGGGTACGATCTGCATACGACAAACAGACCTAAAGTCAATAATTGCCTACTCCTCTGTTAGCCACATAGGCCTAGTGGCCGCAGGTATTCTAATTCAAACACCATGAGGCTTTACAGGAGCAATTATCTTAATAATCGCCCACGGCCTCGTTTCCTCCGCACTCTTTTGTATAGCAAACACCAACTACGAACGAACACACAGCCGAACCCTTTTACTAGCACGAGGCCTTCAAACTCTGCTACCCCTAATGGCCACTTGATGATTTATTTCTTCACTAGCAAACTTAGCACTCCCACCCCTCCCAAATCTAATAGGAGAGCTAATAATCATTATTTCAGTTTTTAATTGATCGTACTTCACCATTATCTTAACAGGACTCGGGACCCTAATTACAGCCGCATATTCTCTGTATATATTCTTAATAACCCAACGCGGCCCAATCCCTAACCATATTATTGGCCTAGAGCCCTCCCACACCCGAGAACATCTACTAATTACCCTTCACCTCACGCCTCTTATTCTATTAATAATTAAACCTGAGCTTATATGAGGGTGATGTATATGTAAACATAGTTTAAACAAAATTCTAGATTGTGATTCTAGAGATAGAAGATAGAACCTTCTTGTTAACCGAGGGGCAAAAGTAATCTTGGGAAAGTGCTAATTTTTCCAAACCATGGTTAGAATCCATGGGCCTTTCGGCCCCTGAAGGATAATAGTTCATCCGTTGGTCTTAGGAACCAAAAACTCTTGGTGCAACTCCAAGTAGAGGCTATGCACTCCACAACACTAATATTTAACTCAACACTCATTCTTATGCTAATTGTACTAGTTCTTCCAATTACTACAACACTTAACCCAACCCCCGCTAACAAATCCTGAGCCCTCCAGCAAGTAAAAACAGCGGTACAGCTAGCCTTTTTCATTAGCCTAATACCCCTGTTTATCTTCCTGGACCAAGGCATAGAAGCAATTACAACAAACTGATCTTGAATCAACACAATAACTTTCGACCTAAACATAAGCTTCAAGTTTGACCAATTTTCTGTAATTTTTACCCCAATTGCACTTTATGTCACATGATCCATTTTAGAATTTGCCTCTTGATACATATCAACGGACCCCTATATAAACCGGTTCTTTAAATATCTACTGATGTTTTTAATCGCTATAATTACTTTGGTCACAGCTAATAATATATTTCAACTCTTCATTGGCTGGGAAGGCGTCGGCATTATGTCTTTTCTCCTAATTGGGTGGTGATATGGCCGAGCAGATGCCAATACCGCGGCCCTGCAGGCCGTTATTTATAACCGAGTAGGGGATATTGGTCTCATTGCAGCCATAGCATGACTAGCAATAAACACTAACAGCTGAGAACTACAACAGATCTTCGCCACGAGCCAAAACATGAACCTGACCCTCCCTCTTATAGGATTAATCCTCGCAGCCACTGGAAAATCCGCCCAGTTCGGACTACACCCATGACTACCGGCTGCAATAGAGGGCCCAACACCAGTATCTGCCCTATTACACTCCAGCACAATGGTTGTCGCCGGAATTTTTCTTTTAATCCGCCTCCACCCAATTATCCAAAACAACCAACTAGCGCTCACAACCTGCCTCTGCCTTGGAGCACTAACAACCCTTTTCACAGCAGCCTGCGCCCTGACCCAAAATGACATTAAAAAAATTGTAGCTTTCTCAACATCCAGCCAACTAGGCCTAATGATGGTAACCATCGGCCTTAATCAACCACAACTAGCCTTCCTCCATATCTGTACACACGCCTTCTTCAAGGCTATACTCTTTTTGTGCTCAGGCTCTGTAATCCACAGCCTTAATAACGAACAAGATATCCGGAAAATAGGAGGCCTCCACAAGACGATACCCTTTACTTCATCCTGCATAACCCTAGGAAGCCTCGCCCTTACAGGAACACCCTTTCTAGCGGGATTCTTCTCAAAAGACGCAATTATCGAGGCTTTAAACACATCCCTATTAAACGCCTGAGCCCTGGTATTAACCCTTCTCGCCACCTCATTTACAGCAATTTACAGCTTCCGAATTATCTTCTTTGCCTCAATAGGACAACCCCGATTCTTACCTTTGTCCCCAATTAATGAAAACGCTTCGACACTATTAAACCCTATTAAACGACTTGCCTGAGGAAGCATTGTTGCAGGACTTATTCTTACATCCAACTTCCTGCCATCTAAAACTCAAATTATAACAATACCCCTGTTACTTAAGCTTGCAGCACTTCTTGTTACTATTATTGGACTTATTACAGCTATAGACCTCGCAAACCTAACAAATAAACAGTTAAAAACTACCCCAAAAATTAAAACCCATAACTTCTCAAACATACTTGGCTACTACCCCCCAGTCGTCCACCGGGCCCTCCCTAAAATAATACTCATGCTAGGACAAACCGCCGCCACCCAAGCAGTAGACCAAGCCTGACTTGAAAAAGTTGGGCCAAAGGGAGCAGCAACAGCCCAAATTACAATAATTAAAGTAGCCAACAACCCTCAACAAGGAATGATCAAAACCTATCTAGGCGCCTTCCTCCTGACATTCCCAATTGCTATATTAATCGTATTACTTATCTAAATGGCCCGCAATGCTCCACGCTCCCGCCCACGAGACAACTCAAGAACTACGAAGAGCGTAAGCAACAAGCCCCACCCGCAAATTATAAGCATTTCTCCTCCTAAACAATAAATGTATGACACACCCCCAAAATCCCCTCGTAAAACTGAAAACCCATGCGACCCGTCTGTTAGAAAAAACTCTCGGCCCCCCTCTTCAATAAATACCAACCCTGCCACAACACACATCAAGCTATAACCAACAACATAGCCAACAACAGACCAATCCCCCCAAGACTCAGGATAAGGCTCCGCTGCTAGAGCAGCAGAATAAGCAAATACTACTAACATCCCTCCCAAATAAATTAGTAAAAGCACCAGAGAAACAAAAGACCCTCCACACCCAGCTAATATACCACAGCCGCCTCCTGCCCCCAATACCAACCCCAAGGCAGCAAAATAAGGGGCAGGATTAGAAGCAACTCCTAATACCCCTAAAATTAACAAAACTATAAATAAAAAAGAAAAATATTCCATAATTTCCACCCGGATTTTAACCAGGACTAATGATATGAAAAACCATCGTTGTAATTCAACTATAGAAACCCTTAATGGCCAACCTACGAAAAACCCACCCTATTCTAAAAATTGCTAATGACGCTTTGGTAGACCTCCCAACCCCCTCCAATATTTCAGCTATATGAAACTTCGGCTCCTTGCTGGGCCTTTGCTTAATTACTCAAATTCTCACAGGACTATTCCTCGCCATACACTATACCTCTGACATTTCCACCGCCTTTTCTTCTGTAGCGCACATCTGCCGAGACGTAAACTACGGCTGATTAATCCGCAACCTCCATGCCAATGGCGCATCATTCTTCTTCATCTGCCTCTACATACACATTGCCCGCGGCTTATACTATGGCTCCTACCTCTACAAAGAAACATGAAACATTGGAGTAGTTCTTTTTCTACTTGTAATAATAACTGCCTTTGTTGGGTACGTTCTTCCCTGAGGCCAAATATCCTTCTGAGGCGCCACAGTAATTACAAACCTTTTATCTGCCGTCCCCTACGTAGGCAATGCCTTAGTCCAGTGAATCTGAGGCGGATTTTCAGTAGACAATGCAACCCTTACCCGATTCTTTGCTTTCCATTTTCTTCTTCCATTTGTTGTCCTTGCTGCAACCGTCCTTCACCTATTATTCCTACATGAAACAGGGTCCAATAATCCTGCGGGCCTAAATTCAGACGCAGATAAAATTCCATTCCACCCATACTTCTCTTATAAAGACCTTCTTGGGTTTATTATTATACTTACCGCCCTGACATCCCTGGCTTTATTTTACCCAAACGTACTAGGAGACCCAGACAACTTTACCCCCGCAAACCCCATAGTCACCCCACCACATATTAAACCCGAATGATATTTTCTTTTCGCCTACGCCATTCTTCGGTCCATTCCCAACAAACTAGGCGGCGTACTTGCGCTTCTATTCTCAATCCTTATCTTAATATTAGTACCCTTTCTTCACACCTCAAAACAACGAGCACTAACCTTCCGCCCCGCCTCTCAAGTACTATTTTGATTATTAGTAGCCGATATACTTGTGTTAACCTGAATTGGAGGAATACCAGTAGAACATCCTTTCATCATTATTGGACAAACCGCATCAGTATTATACTTTACGCTATTCTTAGTGTTAAACCCACTAATCGCTTGAATAGAAAATAAAATGCTTGACTGATAAGCGCCCTAGTAGCTTAATTTTAAAGCACCGGCCTTGTAAACCGGAGAATAAAGATTAAAATTCTTTCTAGCGCAATCAAAGGGGAGAGATTTTAACTCCCATCCTTAGCTCCCAAAGCTAAGATCATAAATTAAACTACCCTCTGAATATTACATTATGTCTAGAGAGCACTAATTATATGGACCACTCTTGTCCATATGAGGAGTATGTTTTATTTTTGTACTTCCTGGTGAGATGTACATATTATTCTTTATTATACATAATGAAGTACTAACATACCCATACTTATTCAAACAGTGTCTAACCAGAGCACTCGAACGCAGATTAATTATTTTTAATTTACATAGACATAAACATAATAATTTAGGATCGGTTTCTCTCGACATAAAGAAATCGCTTAATCCGATTAAATATCGCACCCAAAAGTTTCCTTGCAAAGATCAGTAAAAATTGGAAATTTCCAATAATATCACAGTAAGAACCGACCAACAAGCACAATTCAGGCGCATACGTTTAATGATAGAATCAGGGACACAAATCGTGGGGGTAGCACTTAGTGAACTATTCCTGGCATTTGGCTCCTATTTCAGGGTCCCAATTCTCGAACTACTCACACGGTGAACTATCCTGACATTGATTATTGGTGTGGTTCATTCGACTCGTTACCCACCAAGCCGGGCGTTCTCTTATAGGCATGGGGTTTTTTATTTTTGGGGGCTTTTTCTTCAGCATTTCCAGTGATATTAAATTAAAAACCCGGGGCGAACATAACAATTTCATGGTAGTAGTACCTGAATGCTGGAAAGACATTACAAAAGACTTGCACGGATTTGTATCAGGTGCATAAGGATGTTTTCCAGGACCAAAAAATACTAAGACCTCCCCCGGAAGATTTTCGTCAAACCCCCCTACCCCCCTTAGTACTAACAACCTCATGGTACCTTGTCAAACCCCAAAAGCAAGAAAGGCCGTACTAAAAAATTACTCCATAAAAATTTTGTGTTATATATATTGTTTATAAAATAAAAAATAATATATAT